TTATCCTCGTCCGATTAATCCACTTTTTAAAAGATCTCGAAAACAATGAATTGAAGGATTTGATTACTCAATATTTGATTGGAATGGATTCACAATAATTAAAAAATTCAGAATTTTTTATTTCATAATCATTCCTAATTTCATTCTAAAAAAAGAACCTATATTATGATATGGGTTTTGTGATTAATCGTTTGCTATGTCAGTATCTATACGTGTGTATTAGATGTATAAAGCCCTTCTTTTTCTTTCTCTAATTTAGAGAGAGTTCCACTACCAACACAACGTAATTACCTCGATTCGTTAGAACAGCTTCCATTGAGTCTCTGCACCTATCCTTTTCCTTTGGGTTCTAGTTTGAGAACCACATGTTTTTTCAAAAAAGAGATTTGGCTCAGGATTGCCCATTTTTAATTCCAGGGTTTCTCTGAATTTGGAAGTTACCACTTAGCAGGTTTCCATACCAAGGCTCAATACAATCAAGTCCGTAGCGTCTACCGATTTCGCCATATCCCCATTTTCCTTTTCTTTGAAACCTGGATTCCTTATGTAATTTCATCCATCTCTTAGTTTTTTTTTGAATCAGTTAATTCATTATTCAATCTAGTCTAGCAGCTCGTCTAGACAGACCCCGCTTATTGCAATTCAGAATTGCATTGATTCTATCGTTGATATATTTGCAATTCAATCAGAATCAATATATCCAAAAGTTTTTCTCTACCCCACCTACCCCTTCCTTTTTAGAGTATTCTAAAGCATACTATAACGCTTGATATTCATTCTTTTTTTTCTAAATAGTAATCCTTAAATTATTAACAAATAAAAAAAACAAAATATCTCAAAAAATGTATATAAGGATCGAATGAAAATGCCAAGAGATTGGCATTTTCTCTTTATTTTTAATATATATATTCTTGATTTTTTTTCATATATATATATTATTATATATATTATTCTTTTCTATGTAGTAGACGTCCAAGCCATATCAAATTAAAAATATCTCAAACCAAATTCAATATAGAAATTGGAATAGATTCTATTAGAAAAATAGATTTGCGAATTAGAGAAATAAAAACAAAGTTCAATATATTCTATAACCCTATTTAAGAATATCATTTAGTTAAGCATATCAAGCTAAGTTTATCTTTATGAAATTCTAGTATTTTTTTCTAAGTAGAACTTCAAATTTCGAACTAGTTAATAACTAAGATTAATAAAAATTATCTGACATTTTACGGATTTCCTATATATATTTCTATTTGTTACACTATTTCTGTTATGTAATTCTGTTATGTAAGCCCGCTTAGCTCAGAGGTTAGAGCATCGCATTTGTAATGCGAGGGTCATCGGTTCAAATCCGATAGTCGGCTTTTTTTCTATCGATGTTCCATGAACAAGAATCTCTCTTTTTTCTTCGAATTAAATGGAGAATCCAGGGTCTATTATGTCGTTCTACCTTAGAATTTTGCTAGATACAAAACATTAAAATAAATAATATATATATATAAAATCCAGATGTTGATGAAATTCCATTTTAAGTGGTACTTTAGTGGATTTTACTCTGTTTATCCTTTAGTTTAATTCAGTTTTAATTTCGATGTATTCTGTAATGTAAATACAATGAAATTTATTGTGTAAAATGAAATTTCAATAAAATGAAAAAGGAGTCTTCATGTCCCGTTATCGAGGACCTCGTTTAAAAAAAATACGCCGTCTGGGAGCTTTACCAGGACTCACAAGAAAAACGCCTAAATCCGGAAGTAATCTGAAAAAGAAATTCCATTCTGGAAAAAAGGAGCAATATCGTATTCGTCTTCAAGAAAAACAGAAATTGCGTTTTCATTATGGTCTGACAGAACGACAATTACTTAGATATGTACATATCGCTGGAAAAGCAAAAAGGTCAACAGGTCAAGTTTTACTACAATTACTTGAAATGCGTTTGGATAATATCCTTTTTCGATTGGGTATGGCTCCAACCATTCCTGGGGCCCGGCAATTAGTTAACCATAGACATATTTTAGTTAATGGTCGTATAGTTGATATACCAAGTTTTCGTTGCAAACCCGAAGATATTATTACTACGAAAGATAACCAAAGATCAAAACGTCTGGTTCAAAATTCTATAGGTTCATCCGATCCGGGCAAATTGCCAAAGCATTTGACGGTTGACACATTGGAATATAAAGGACTAGTAAAAAAAATCCTAGATAGGAGGTGGGTTGGTCTCAAAATAAATGAGTTGTTAGTTGTAGAATATTACTCTCGTCAGACTTGAACTTAACGAAAAAAGGAAAGGTTCATAGAATTTTTTTCCCTTTCCCCGAACTAAATCGACCTAAGGCTCTTAATTCGTATTTTCCCATTCACCTAGCAGAAATAGATTAACCCTAGGATCCTTTTTTCTTTTTTGTTATTTCCTCTATGTGTATTTTACATACCACAGTAATTTGCTATAGAGAATTTCTATGAAATAAAAGTATTATTGCTGGAATAAATTGTTATTTGATTTGATACATTGTGATCGGTAACGTTGATGAATTAAGAGAAACGGAAAGAGAGGGATTCGAACCCTCGGTAAACAAAAGTCTACATAGCATTTCCAATGCTACGCCTTGAACCGCTCGGCCATCTCTCCTACATAATCTTATTATGGAAAATAAACTGAGTGAATAGCGAGTTTTCGTATTCCTACAGTACAGGCACAGCCACAACCGCTCGGGGATTCCAAGGTCTATTGGAATGGAAAAATTCCTTTTCATCTAAGTGGAAGGATCCTGGATTTTTTTTACTAGGAATTTCGATCCCTGGAAAAGGTTTTCTTTGGGGAAAACCCAAAGAAAAAGAGAATGGACAAATTCTTCTTATTCCATAAAAAAATAAGGAACCCTAGAATTCTATTTGCATAAGGTACGTTACGCCATACAATCTAAATAAAAAAAGGGTATGAGACAATTAATGACTTTGAAAACGCGAAATAGCTGATGAGAAAAGTTGTTGTTGAGAAATAGGAAAGTGGAATAAAATCCAATCTTAGTCAAATATTTCAAATCTCTCCTTGTCCAAACAGAAGGAAAAGGAGACAATTTGAGCTTTGTTTTTATGTTATTTTGTGATAGAATGAAAAGAATTCTATATAGAATGGGTTGGGAATTATGCCTAGATCCCGGATAAATGGAAATTTCATTGATAAGACCTCCTCAATTGTAGCCAATATTTTATTGCAAATAATTCCGACAACCTCAGGGGAAAAAAGGGCATTTACTTATTATAGAGATGGTGCGATTTGACTCATTTTTTTTTTGTTTTTTTTTTTAGCCCTACCCACATCTCGGTCTTACGAGAAAGAGGGTATTCGCATAGAGAGAACAAAATGAGTAAAGGAAACCCGCGCTTGGGGAAGGTGAAGTGAACTAACAATTCCTTCTGTCGTGTATCCTCGATTGATGTGGCCTCATATGCTTCAATTGTAGATTTGAGTATTGAGCGAAAGGTTACACCTACAGGATAGGCTCTGTATTACAGGCCAATCCTACTCTACTAGTACCAATAGGCAGCATAGGGGAGAAAAGCACTACACCTCGAAATAGGAATCAACAAGAGAAAAACTTTGTTAGAAATTAGCCCTTTCCTGATCGGTATCAGGGTTGGGAAGAATGGTTGGGATAACAAACAACCATCAGGTTTGTACTTTGGATACCCTTATAACCATCAAAGGTCGTTGAAGTGGCTAATTCCTCTAAATAGGAGGCGTTGAGAACAAAGAAATTCTTGGAGCTATCGTTTTCCTCTAGCATTAATCGAATTTTTTAGTGTTAAGAAAAACCTCTTGGGGGAAGGTTGGCTAGAGATTTCTTGGAAAAATACCAGCCCCTTTCGGTCTATAATGAGATGGGACTAATTCTATTTTCATTCTATAGATTTTTCGCTTAGTACTACGTACAGAAGGGAGGAGCCGTATGAGATGAAAACCTCATGTACGGTTTTGGAACGGAGATTTTTTGAATAGAATGAACGACCGTAACGGATGTTGGCTCAATCCGAAGGAAATTATGCGGAAGCTTTGCAGAATTATTATGAAGCTACGCGACTAGAAATTGATCCCTATGATCGAAGTTATATACTATATAACATAGGCCTTATACACACAAGCAACGGAGAGCATACAAAGGCTTTGGAATATTATTTCCGGGCGCTGGAACGAAACCCCCTCTTACCGCAAGCTTTTAATAATATGGCCGTGATCTGTCATTACGTGCGACTATCTCCACTATAGAAAGAATAAAAAAAAAGGGCTTTCTACATAGGGATCGTCAAAACAACGATTTTACCCTATCAGCTGTAGGAAGGAAATACACTTCACGAGAATCAAAATAGGAAGAAGGTAAAGCTTAGCCTATACTACTACTCTATGGATAAAGTCTCAAATTGATAGAGAAAGCACCGTAAAGATCCATTAGTGAGTGACTGGGTCGATACAACTAAAAAAAAACTGCTTAATTATACCATGATATGGGGCAAAATTTAGGAATCTGCTTATGTAATAGAGCCGATCCACTAAGGAATTAAGCAGCGGTGTAGTATCAGATCCCAAAGATAGTAAGTTTTTTTCTTTCTTATGGGAAAAAGTCTTTTTCAAGGATTCTATAGAAATTTCATATATGAGACGAAACTGAGATAGTTACCTTTCAGAAAATTCGAACGAAGGATATAGGTATATCTATGCTTCATTCTTCTGAAGGTGGGAGAAAAGATCAAACTAATTATTGATCAAAATTAGGGTTTGAAACTTAGGTAATTAACTTCTTTCGCTTAACCCAAGAAGAAATTGGATCGATTTTTGATAAATCAAATTCTGAGCCGTATGAGGTAGGAAACTCTCAAGTACGGTTCTAGGGGAAGGAACTGCCTATTCCGACCGAGGAGAACAGGCCATTCTACAGGGTGATTCAGAAATTGCGGAAGCTTGGTTTGATCAAGCTGCTGAGTATTGGAAACAAGCTATAGCGCTTACTCCGGGAAATTATATTGAAGCACAGAACTGGTTGAAGATTACGAAGCGCTTTGAATTTGAATAAGACCACTCTCCATTTTCATAAAATAGGTGGTTTGGTTGTTGATCCATTAATAAAATAATTTAGGTAGGAAGATCGAATCAAGAATTTCATTATATCCCTTTCTTCTACCTTCGATTTTTTATTTCCTAAGGATAAACAATTAGGGATAGGCCCTAGAACAGAAGTAATAAAGCAAATAAAGGGGGCAATATAAATATTCCGCCTAATATATCAGGACGGTCTTATTAATAATTCTAATGAGTTATCTTGGAATTTAGAATCGAATAAAAAAATCTATATTATGCTCACTCAAGGAAAGTAGATGTAGATAGGGGCTTATACCCTCAAACAAAAAAAATACACTAGCTTCTTAAATTAAAACGTAAAAAATAGATTTTTTTGTTACGTCGGAAAAAAATTTCCCAGGATAACCAATGTCCGTTAGGCACCTAATCCTTATGTCATAATAGATCCGAACACTTGCCTCGGATTGACTTCAATATATAATTGCTCCAGTGAATAACTAAAAAAAAAATAGCAGGACGGTAGATAGTAAAGAAAAGGACTAATCATAATATCTATCTTTCAAAGATTCACTAAAAAGACAGTTGGCGGGTCTCTTTGTATGTCTTGTCCGGAAAGAGGAGGACTTAATGATTATTCGTTCGCCGGAACCAGAAGTTAAAATTGTTGTGGATAGGGATCCTGTAAAAACATCTTTTGAGGAATGGGCCAGACCCGGACATTTCTCAAGAACAATAGCTAAGGGCCCCGATACTACCACTTGGATCTGGAACCTACATGCTGATGCTCACGATTTCGATAGTCATACCGGTGATTTGGAAGAGATCTCGCGAAAAGTCTTTAGTGCTCATTTCGGTCAACTCTCCATTATCTTTCTTTGGTTGAGTGGCATGTACTTCCACGGTGCCCGTTTTTCCAATTATGAAGCATGGCTAAGCGATCCTACTCACATTGGACCCAGTGCTCAGGTAGTTTGGCCAATAGTAGGGCAAGAAATTTTGAATGGTGATGTAGGCGGGGGTTTCCGAGGAATCCAAATAACCTCTGGGTTTTTTCAGATTTGGCGAGCATCTGGAATAACTAGTGAATTACAACTCTATTGTACCGCAATCGGTGCATTGATTTTTGCATCGTTAATGCTTTTTGCTGGTTGGTTCCATTATCACAAAGCCGCTCCCAAATTGGCCTGGTTCCAAGATGTAGAATCCATGTTGAATCACCACTTAGCGGGGTTATTAGGACTTGGGTCTCTTTCTTGGGCTGGACACCAAATCCATGTATCTTTACCGATTAACCAATTTCTCGACGCTGGGGTTGATCCTAAAGAGATACCACTTCCTCATGAATTTATCTTGAATCGTGACCTTTTAGCTCAACTTTATCCTAGTTTTGCCGAAGGAGCAACCCCTTTTTTCACCTTGAATTGGTCCAAATACGCAGAATTTCTTAGTTTTCGCGGAGGACTAGATCCAATAACCGGTGGTCTATGGTTGAGCGATATTGCGCACCATCATTTAGCTATTGCTATTCTTTTCCTGATCGCTGGTCATATGTATAGGACCAACTGGGGTATTGGTCATGGACTTAAAGATATTTTGGAGGCTCATAAGGGACCATTTACAGGACAAGGCCATAAGGGTCTCTATGAAATTCTAACAACGTCATGGCATGCTCAATTATCTCTTAACCTAGCTATGCTAGGCTCTACAACTATTGTTGTAGCTCATCATATGTACTCTATGCCTCCCTATCCATACCTAGCTACTGACTATGGTACACAACTTTCCTTGTTCACACACCACATGTGGATTGGTGGATTTCTAATAGTTGGTGCTGCTGCACATGCAGCCATTTTTATGGTAAGAGACTATGATCCAACTATTCGATACAACGATCTATTAGATCGAGTTCTTAGACACCGGGATGCAATCATATCCCACCTTAACTGGGTATGTATATTTCTAGGTTTTCACAGTTTTGGCTTGTATATTCATAATGATACCATGAGTGCTTTAGGCCGTCCCCAAGATATGTTTTCGGATACCGCCATACAATTACAACCCATCTTTGCTCAATGGGTACAAAATATCCATGCTGGCGCGCCTGGCGTAACAGCTCCTGGTGCAACAACAAGTACCAGCTTAACGTGGGGAGGTGGCGAGTTAGTAGCTGTAGGCGGCAAAGTCGCTTTGTTACCTATTCCATTAGGAACCGCAGATTTTTTAGTCCATCACATTCACGCATTTACCATCCATGTGACTGTATTAATACTTTTGAAAGGTGTTTTATTTGCTCGTAGTTCCCGTTTGATACCTGATAAAGCAAATCTTGGTTTTCGCTTCCCTTGTGACGGGCCTGGGCGAGGGGGAACATGTCAAGTATCCGCCTGGGATCATGTTTTCTTAGGTCTATTCTGGATGTA